AAAATGAATCTTTGTGAACAATGTGGATATCATTTGAAAATGAGTAGTTCTGATAGAATCGAACTTTTGATTGATTCGGGTACTTGGGAGCCTATGGATGAAGACATGGTCTCTCTGGATCCCATTCAATTTCATTCGGAGGAGGAGCCTTATAAAAATCGTATCGATTCTTATCAAAGAAAGACAGGATTAACCGAGGCTATTCAAACAGGTATAGGGCAATTAAACGGTATTAACGTAGCAATTGGGGTTATGGATTTTCAGTTTATGGGGGGTAGTATGGGATCCGTAGTTGGGGAGAAAATTACCCGTTTGATTGAATACGCCACTAAAGAATTTCTACCTCTTATTATAGTGTGTGCTTCCGGAGGGGCACGCATGCAAGAAGGAAGTTTGAGCTTGATGCAAATGGCTAAAATATCTGCTGCTTTATATGATTATCAATCAAATAAAAAGTTATTCTATGTACCAATCCTTACATCTCCTACTACCGGCGGGGTGACAGCTAGTTTTGGTATGTTGGGGGATATCATTATTGCCGAACCCCATGCCTACATTGCCTTTGCGGGTAAAAGAGTAATTGAACAAACATTAAATAAAACAGTACCCGAAGGTTCACAAGCGGCTGAGTATTTATTCCAGAAGGGCTTATTCGATCTAATCGTACCACGTAATCCTTTAAAAAGCGTTCTGAGTGAGTTATTTCAACTCCACACTTTCTTTCCTTTGAATCAAAATTAGAACATGAAGTTGAATTATTTTGAGCAAACAAGTAATTAGTTTATCGGAATAATAGAATTTTATCTTTCTATACCTTACGATAATCCTATTTTGACTAAGAATCCCTGCTGGATGGGATTCTAACAAACCCTTTAATATATAAAACTAAATAAATAGAATCTAATTCATTTTTAAGAAACTTTTTGCTTAGTAAATTAAATTTGAAGACAAGAGAAAAAAATGAATCAAATAATATCTCATCCATATCCTTTCAAATCTTTCATGTAGAGGGATGAAAAACTACATTATATACTCATTTAGAATTAGAATAGATTAGAGAGATATTAAGAATAGATTAGAGAGATATTAAGTAATAATAATTCCAATTTAGAATTATCAAATTATACTTATAATAAGATATAAGATATCTTTATATATAATATCTTTATATTCTATAAATATAAAATCTAAATAATAATAACAGGTACAAATAGTAAAGCGAGGTACCCATTCTATGACAACTCTTAACTTTCCCTCTGTTTTGGTCCCTTTAGTAGGCCTAGTATTTCCGGCAATCGCAATGGCTTCTTTATTTCTTCATGTTCAAAAAAACAAGATTGTTTAGAGCCGAGGGCACAAAATCTCATTTTTAAACTGACGCTTGTATCATAACACAGATATCCTTTTAGCAAAATATGGTATAAGCGTCTTCCGACGAAAATCTCCCAAAATGCTATATTCTAGCTATTTTCAAATAGACCCGAATTGGCGGACGGCTGAATTGTAAAGTTGGTCTATCTATATGCATGTGGCTATCTTTAGTGAGATCATACGAAGGGTATGTTATTAGTTTAGATCTAACCAATTTAATGAATTACTCCTAAAGGTTCACATCAAACTAGTGCTAGTTGATGCGAGTTACTTCGGAAACAAAAGGACTAAAGTAAAATTCATTTGGGGTATTCTCTCAATTCCAAAAAAAAGCAACTGGATCAAGTATGAGTTGTCGATCAGAACATATATGGATAGAACCTATAACAGGGGCTCGAAAAACAAGTAATTTCTGCTGGGCTGTTATCCTTTTTTTAGGTTCATTAGGATTCTTGTTGGTTGGAACCTCGAGTTATCTTGGTAGAAATTTGATATCTTTATTTCCGTCTCAGGAAATCGTTTTTTTTCCACAAGGAATTGTGATGTCTTTCTATGGGATCGCGGGTCTTTTTATTAGCTCTTATTTGTGGTGCACAATTTCGTGGAATGTAGGTAGTGGTTATGATCGATTTGATAGAAAAGACGGAATAGTGTGTATTTTTCGTTGGGGATTTCCTGGAAAAAATCGTCGGGTCTTCCTCCGATTTCTTATAAAAGATATTCAGTCCGTCAGAGTAGAAGTTAAAGAGGGTATTTATGCTCGTCGTGTCCTTTATATGGATATCAAAGGCCAGGGAGCCATTCCATTGACTCGTACTGATGAGAATTTTACTCCACGGGAAATGGAACAAAAAGCTGCTGAATTGGCCTATTTCTTGCGTGTACCAATTGAAGTATTTTAAGAAATGAGCCGACAAATGCATGCTTTCTCAGCAGGAGGGCAAAAACGCAAGAATCCTCTTTTTCTATAACATAACTTAATTGAAATTTCTTCAGAACATCCATTCGAGTCAAAGCAGACATATATGGAACAATAAAAATAAAAATAATAAAAAAGAGTGAATAGATTCATAGATTCGATAACTTGTAATAGAACTGATGCGTGAGAGAAATATTAGATTACATAAAGTCGACGAATAAGATTCATTAACAATTCACAGATGAAAAAATGGCAAAAAAGAAAGCATTAACTCCTCTTTTCTATCTTGCATCTATAGTATTTTTGCCTTGGTGGATTTCGCTCTCATTTCAAAAAAGTCTGGAATCATGGATTACAAATTGGTGGAATACTAGGCAATCCGAAACTTTTTTGAATGATATTGAAGAAAATAGTATTCTAGAAAAATTCAAAGAATTAAAGGAACTCCTCCTCTTAGAGGAAATGATCAAGGAATACTCGGAGACACATCTACAAAACCTTCGTATAGGAATTCACAAAGAAACAATCCAATTAATCAAGATACACAATGAGGGTCGTATTCATACGATTTTGCACTTCTCGACAAATATAATCTGTTTCATTATTCTAAGTGGTTATTCTATTTTGGGTAATAAAGAACTTGTTATTCTTAACTCTTGGGCTCAGGAATTCCTATATAACTTAAGTGACACAATAAAAGCTTTTTCTCTTCTTTTATTAACTGATTTATGTATCGGATTTCATTCGCCCCATGGTTGGGAACTGCTGATTGGCTTTGTCTACAAGGATTTTGGATTTGTTCATAATGATCAAATTATATCTGGCCTTGTTTCCACTTTTCCAGTCATTCTAGATACAATTTTAAAATATTGGATTTTCCGTTATTTAAATCGCGTATCTCCGTCACTTGTAGTGATTTATCATTCAATGAATGACTGAAAAATTATCTACCTAATCTAAATCTAATTATAATGTTTCTTATTACTTTGCAGTTGTACATAAGCAAAGCATTGAAAAAAACTTTATATTTCTACCCATCCCGGAGATTCATCCTATATTCCTATATATTAATCCAGTCAAATTATTATTATTCCAGTAAATAACAGAATCGTGGATAGGAAACTCCATTAGTGACCTACCCCAATTTATTGTAGAAATTTTCGGGATCAATGGTTGGACCATGCAAACTAGAAATACTTTTTCTTGGATAAAGGAACAGATTACTCGATCTATTTCCATATCGCTCATGATATATATCATAACTCGTACATCCATTTCAAATGCATATCCCATTTTTGCACAGCAGGGTTATGAAAATCCACGAGAAGCCACTGGACGTATTGTATGCGCCAATTGCCATTTAGCTAATAAACCAGTGGATATTGAGGTTCCGCAAGCGGTACTTCCCGATACTGTATTTGAAGCAGTTGTTCGAATTCCCTATGATATGCAACTGAAACAAGTTCTTGCTAATGGTAAAAAGGGGGGTTTGAATGTAGGGGCTGTTCTTATTTTACCAGAGGGTTTTGAATTAGCCCCTCCCGATCGTATTTCCCCCGAGATAAAAGAAAAGATGGGCAATCTGTCTTTTCAGAGTTATCGCCCCAACCAAAAAAATATTCTTGTCATAGGCCCTGTTCCTGGTCAGAAATATAGTGAAATCACCTTTCCTATTCTTTCCCCCGACCCCGCTACTAAGAAAGACATTCACTTCTTAAAATATCCTATATACGTAGGCGGAAACAGAGGAAGGGGCCAAATTTATCCTGATGGGAGCAAGAGTAACAATACAGTTTATAATGCTACAACATCAGGTATAGTAAGCAAAATCCTACGAAAAGAAAAGGGGGGATACGAAATAACCATAGCGGATGCATCCGATGGACGTCAAGTAGTTGATATTATCCCTCCGGGGCCAGAACTTCTTGTTTCAGAAGGTGAATCTATCAAATTGGATCAACCGTTGACAAGTAATCCTAATGTGGGCGGATTTGGTCAGGGAGATGCAGAAATAGTACTTCAAGATCCATTACGTGTACAAGGTCTTTTGTTCTTCTTCGCATCTGTGATTTTGGCACAAATCTTTTTGGTTCTTAAAAAGAAACAGTTCGAGAAGGTTCAATTGTCCGAAATGAATTTCTAGACTGGCGTATTTATCGACATCAAGTATTAGCAATTATCTATGATAAAAAATGAAATTAGAAAAAGAATTTTGTTCTTTTAGACTCTTTTTCTATGAGATGCCGGGAATTCCTTGTACGACATTCCTAGACATAGTATATAGAAAGACTATTTGACTTGACCCCTTCTTTTTTTTTTTTTTCAAAATTGGGGCTATGTTGCTATTGTCAGATTGAAATGTAAAAAATGCATTTCATTCTAATACATTTCACTTTGGCTAGATCCTATCCAAAAGTAAACGGGAAATAGAACGGATAAATATAAATGAAGGGAGCAAATATTTCTGGGAGGGTTTATTCGTCTTCCTAGTCTTCGACACAAGAAAAGGGGTGTGAAAAATCCTTTTCTTGTGTCGAAATAATAATGATTCTTTATACTGTTCGTCAAACATTCCTAGTGTTAGTTTCTGTTTTTTACAGATGTATCAGAACGTTTTTTGGAGTTATTGCGTATTTTATTAATTATTATATTATAAATTCTATTACAATAATTAATAATTACGTATACTATAAAAAGTGGTGGACAAACA